GAATCGAACTTTCGATTGATCCGGGTACTTGGGATCCTATGGATGAATACATGGTTTCTGTAGACCCCATTGAATTTCAGTCAGAGGAGGAATCCTATACAGATCGTATTGATTCTTATCAAAAAGAGACGGGGTTAACTGAGGCTGTTCAAACAGGCATAGGTCAATTAAATGGTATTCCCATAGCAATTGGGATTATGGATTTTCGGTTCATGGGGGGAAGTATGGGATCCGTAGTAGGGGAAAAAATAACCCGTTTGATCGAATATGCTACTAATGGATCTCTACCCCTTATTATAGTGTGTGCTTCCGGAGGAGCGCGCATGCAAGAAGGAAGTTTGAGTTTGATGCAAATGGCAAAAATTTCGTCCGCTTTATATAATTATCAATCAAACAAAAAGTTATTCTATGTATCAATCCTTACATCTCCTACAACCGGTGGAGTGACCGCTAGTTTTGGTATGTTAGGAGATATCATTATTGCCGAACCCGATGCCTACATTGCATTTGCAGGCAAAAGAGTAATTGAACAAACATTGAATAAGACAGTACCTGAAGGTTCCCAATCGGCTGAGTATTTATTCGACAAAGGCTTATTCGACCCAATCATACCACGTAATCCTTTAAAAGATGTTCTGAGTGAGTTATTTCAACTTCACGATTTCTTTCCCTTGAATCAAAATTCACTTTAGATTGTTCCTTTTTTTTTCAGATCTATTTTCTTTCGACCTATATTCCTGATTAGTGATCAGGAAGACTCTATCAACAGGATAAAAGAGTTAACTCTTTCTTCTCCAAAATTTGGAAAAGAATTTATGTTCTCTTCTTACGTATTTTTTATAGATATTGAAATTATTCAATATCTATAAAAAATACAATTGAAATCGTGGATTTTGCTAAATTCCCCCGAGAATCTCATTTTTACAAGGAATCCATGTATATTGTTGGATCGGGTTCGTTAGAATAAAATAGAAGAAAATCCTTTGCGAATTTATAAGAAACTCTTTCGTTCTTTATCAGAAGATAAGGACAAAAGAACAATAATACTAAATAGAATGGTGAAGGGGGGTACACTTATATAGTTTATTATAGTTCTATATTTATTGTACCTATTATTATATACTTATAATCGATATACTTATCATAAGATATCTTTAAAACAGGTACAAATATTAAATCGAGGTATATAGTCTATGACAATTTTCAACTTTCCCTCTTTTTTTGTGCCTTTAGTAGGCCTAGTATTTCCGGCAATTGCAATGGCTTCTTTATCTATTCATGTTCAAAAAAACAAGATTGTCTAGATCCGGCGGGACCCAATCGCATCAATTTATTTCAAGAATTTTACTTGGATCCTAATAGAGTTATCTATTTATTGGAATATAGTCCAAGATATGGCTTCTTCCGAACACCTGTGAAAGCGCTGTTATGCGCCCGGAAACATTATATGTGGATAAAAGCATTATAGCTATTTTAAAAAGGATCAGCAGATGTCTGAAATCAGAAGTCAGTATATCTATATGTATATATCCATAGTGGGATCCTATGGCGGAGATACTGTACTTTTTTACCAAACTGATTCTTTGAATTATTCCAAATGATTCATATCATAATAGTGCTAGTTGATGAGAGTTACTTCGGGAACAAAAACATAAAGTCAAAATTTTTGGGGTTATTTCCAATAAAATGCAACTGGATCTAGTATGAACTGGCGATCAGAACGTATATGGATAGAACTTATAACGGGGTCTCGAAAAACAAGTAATTTCTTCTGGGCCTGTATCCTTTTTTTAGGTTCACTAGGATTCCTATTGGTGGGAACTTCTAGTTATCTTGGTCGAAATCTGATATCCATATTTCCGTCTCAGCAAATCCATTTTTTTCCACAAGGGATCGTGATGTCTTTCTATGGGATCGCAGGTCTCTTCATTAGCTCCTATTTGTGGTGTACAATTTGGTGGAATGTAGGCAGTGGTTATGATCAATTCGATAGAAAAGAAGGAGTAGTGTGTATTTTTCGTTGGGGATTTCCTGGAAGAAATCGGCGCATCTTTCTTCGATTCCTTATGAGAGATATCCAGTCGATTAGAATAGCGGTTAAAGAGGGTCTTTATCCTCGTCCCGTACTTTATATGGAAATTAGAGGACAGGGAGCCCTTCCACTGACTCGTACTGATGAGAATTTGACTCCGCGAGAAATTGAACAAAAAGCTGCGGAATTGGCCTATTTCTTGCGCGTACCAATTGAAGTATTTTGAAATGAACCGAAGAATGAGTGTTTTCTCTGCATTGGGGAAGGAACTCAGTAATCCTTCTTGTTATAGAACTCACCTTGTTATTTCATTTCATAAAAATAACAGATTGGATAGAGTTGAGCAATGAAGTCGTTTCATTAAAAATTCACAGATTCAAAATGACAAAAAAGAAAGCATTCACTCTCCTCCCATATCTTGCATCTATAGTATTTTTGCCTTGGTGGATCTCTTTCTCATTTAAAAAA